CCGAGTGGCGGCATGCCCCCTTCTAAAAAACAGAAAATAGATTCTATAATAAATTCAATTACTGATTGTCACTTCGTAATTAAGGGACCCCCTTTACTTTTATTTTAAAATTTTTATGATATTTTTAACTTTAGAACATATATTAACCCATATTTCCTTTTCGATTGTTTCAATTATAATTACAATTCATTTAATAACCTTATTAGTCGATGAAATTGGAAAACTATCTGATTCGTCAAAAAGGGGCACAATCTTGGCTTTTTTCTGTATAACAGGATTATTAGTCATTCGTTGGGTTTTTTCGGGACATTTTCCATTAAGTAATTTATATGAATCATTAATCTTTCTTTCATGGAGTTTCTCCATTATTCATATTATTCCATATTTCCAAAAAAAGAAAAATGATTTAAATGCAATAACTGCGCCAAGTGTTCTTTTTACACAAGGTTTTGCTACTTCAGGTCTTTTAACTGAAATACATCAATCCAAAATACTAGTACCTGCTCTCCAATCTGAGTGGTTAATAATGCACGTAAGTATGATGGTATTGGGTTATGCAGCTCTTTTATGCGGATCATTATTATCAGTAGCACTTTTAGTCATTACATTTCGAAAAGACCTAACACTTTTTTATAATCAAAATAATTTATTAAATTTCAATGAATCTTTTTCCTTTGGTAAACCTCAATATATGAATAAAACAAGCAATTTTTTTGGAAATACTTATTTTGTTTCTGCTAAAAATTATTACAAGTTTCAGTTGATTCAACAATTGGATCATTGGTGTTATCGTGTTATTAGTATAGGATTTATCTTTTTAACCATAGGGATTCTTTCGGGAGCAGTATGGGCTAATGAAGCATGGGGGTCATATTGGAATTGGGACCCAAAAGAAATTTGGGCATTTATTACTTGGACCATATTCGCGATTTATTTACATAGTCGAACAAATAAAAAATTGTCCCCTGCAAATTCTGCTATTGTGGCTTCTATTGGCTTTCTTATAATTTGGATATGCTACTTTGGGGTCAATCTGTTAGGAATCGGGCTACACAGTTATGGTTCATTTCTATTAATGTCTAAAGAAAGTCTCTAACAAATATCAACAAAATACAAGGTATATAAAAAAAAATATAAAAAACTTTGTGCAAGCCGGCGAGAACCATATGAATCACTACACTTACTGGATTCATATGATTCTCAAAAAAACCAAACCTATCTCGTTCAAATTAATTTTTTTTTCATTCTACAGCGAACAATTTTGAAAATCATAGTATTTTTTTATAGATAGTTTTGATTAAAACTATCTATAAAAAAATTAGATAAAATAACTTCGACCTTGTCAACTGATAATGAAAGAACAAAATCCGGGTAAAACCCAATACCCACTACTGGTAAAAAAATAGAAATCGAAACAAATAATTCTCGCGGTCCCGAATCAAAAAAATATGAATTTGGAACATTAAAAAACTTGTATCCATAAAACATTTGGCGGAGCATCGATAATAAATAAATAGGAGTTAATACCATTCCAACTGCCATTACGAGAGTAATTAGCACTTTTGGCATTAAAAAAAATTTTTGATTGGTAATTACTCCAAAAAAGACTATAAATTCTGCAACAAACCCACTCATACCTGGTAATGCAAGAGAGGCCATTGAAAAGCTACTGAGCATCGTGAATATTTTTGGCATTGGTATAGCTATTCCGCCCATTTCGTCAAGATAAGCAAGACGTATTCTATCATAACTTGTTCCTGCCAAGAAAAAGAGTGCAGCCCCAATAAATCCATGAGAGATTATTTGTAAAATGGCTCCATTGAGTCCGGTATCCGTTAGCGAACTTATTCCTATAATTATAAAACCCATATGAGATACCGACGAATAAGCTATTCTTTTCTTTAAATTACGTTGACCCAAAGATGCTGAAGCTGCATAGATTATTTGCATTGTGCCTATTATCATTAACCAAGGGCAAAGTAGCGAATGCGCGTGAGGCAATAATTCCATATTGATACGAACCAACCCATATGCGCCCATTTTTAATAAAATTCCGGCGAGAAGCATACAAGTGCTGTAATGCGCTTCTCCATGAGTATCAGGTAACCATGTATGTAGAGGAATAATCGGCGATTTTACAGCAAAAGCAAGAAAAAATCCAATATAGAATAGTATTTCTAATGACACAGGATACGATTGATTAGCTAATGTTTCAAAATTTAATATTGGTTCATTCGAACTATATAAACCAATACCCAAAATTCCCATTAACAAAAAAATAGACCCGCCCGCCGTGTACAAAATAAATTTTGTAGCTGAGTACAGACGTTTCTTTCCTCCCCACATAGATAGAAGTAAATAAACAGGAATTAACTCTAACTCCCACATGATAAAAAAGAGTAAGAGATCTCGAGAAGAAAATAATCCTATTTGAGCGCTGTACATAGATAACATCAAGAAATAGAAAAATCGAGAATCACGAGTAATCGGAAAAGCTGCCAAAGTCGCTAAAGTAGTGATGAATCCCGTGAGTAAAATAGGTCCTATAGAAAGTCCATCTATTCCTAATTTCCAGTGGAAATCAAAAAAATCAATCCATTTATAATCTTCAACTAGTTGGATTAATGGATCATCCCATTGGAAATAATAACAGAATGCATAGGTCGTTAACAGAAGTTCTAATATACATATACAAATAGTATACCAGCGTATTACTCGATTTCCTCTATGGGGAAGAAAAAAAAGGAAAGAACCAAAAAATATTGGAAAAAATACAATTATTGTTAACCAAGGAAAATTTTTCGTGGTAAAGACAAGATACACTTAGACCAGAAAAACCCGTACTCGAACAAAAAAAATGTTATTTTGAGCACGGGTTTTTGTCGATAAAAAAATCAAATGAATTCAAGTGGAGTTTTTTTCTGGAACGTATCAATAAGCTAGACCCATACTACGGGTTGTTTCATGCCATAAATAAACTCGGACACTCAAGAAATCCGTTGGACAGGCGGATTCACACCGCTTACAACCGACACAATCTTCTGTTCTTGGAGCAGAAGCAATTTGCTTAGCTTTACATCCGTCCCAAGGTATCATTTCTAATACATCTGTGGGGCAAGCTCGAACACATTGAGTACATCCAATACATGTATCATAAATTTTTACTGAATGTGACATTGGATCTATACATTTTTGAATGTCATAAATTTTCGATCTAGTAAATGGAGGAAACTTAATAAAAAAAAAATTATTTAGTTACCAGACGAATCAATGAGTTACTATAATTTTTTATAATCAATCTATTTCTAGATTGACTTATGTTCGAAGAGAAAGCCAAGATACTTTGAGTTCTTTGTGTTTTTGTAAAGAGAATTTGATTTCTATCTTACGCAGCAACTATATAAGCCAAATTTATTAAAAAATATTAAATTTATCTAATTAATACTATTTATTTAACAAATTTGATTGGTTAATACGAATTGATTTTCTGTTACGATAAATTGATGAAACAATAGCCAACCCAATCGCTGCTTCAGCAGCTGCAATAGCTATAACAAAAATGGAGAAAACAGTTCCTTTTAATTGACGATTATCAAAAAAATCAGAAAATGTTACAAAATTAATATTAACCGCATTTAATATAAGTTCAAGACACATAAGTGCTCTAACCATATTTCGACTCGTGATTAATCCATAAATACCGATAGAAAATAAATAGGCACTCAAAACAAGTACATGTTCGAGCATGATTAATTAACTCCTTATCAATCTCAATTCTGTTTAATATGAACAACAATTCAACCAATTTCATTAACTAAAAATATGGAATATAATATATTGTTAATAGATTGAAGTAAAAGCATTTCTATTTTAATTTTTGACATAAATTTAAAATGAAGGAAAAATAAATATGATAATAATATAGAATTTGGATTACTATTTCAAAAGATTTATTATTGACGAGCTAGAGCAATTGCACCTATTAAACCAACTAAAAGAATTATTGAAATGAGTTCAAATGGAAGAAAAAAATCTGTTGCTAAATGAACACCAATTTGTTGACTATTACTTATCAAATCTTGTTCAAGAATCTGGTTGGATCTTGTAGCCCAAATAATTCCATACCATGACGTATCTAGAATAGTGGTAATTAGCGAAATTAAAATACTTGTACAAATCAGGGAAGTAATTCCATTGCCAACGGCCGAAAGATTAAAATCTTTGTAATATTCTGAACCATTCATGAACATCACAGCAAATAGGATTAAAACATTTATAGCCCCTACATAAATAAGGAGCTGTGCCGCAGCTACAAAGTGGGAGTTTGCTAGAATATAGAATAAGGATATACAAAAAAAAACCAATCCCAACGAAAAGGCGGAATAAATTGGATTGGGAAATAATATCACTCCTAGGCTTCCTAATATAAGACCCAATCCCAGGAAGACTAAAAAAAAGTCGTGTATTGGTCCGGGTAAATCCATTCTATGTAAAATAATAAGAAAATAAAAATAGCATGACTTTGTTGACCTGACCAGGCAAAAGGAGGTTACTTTATTTGTTTTATCATATCTTAATTGAATTCAATTCTAATAAATATGGATTGCTGAAAATACAATTTTTTCGAACAATTTAATTCTTTATTCGAGTAGAAACTCGCTATTTTGAAATAAAAACTCTTTTTATAAATATAGAAAATATGAAAATTTATTGTATTTTGAATCCAAATTTACTAGTGATTCTCAAGAATTAATCAATAGTTTGGGTTTGTGTAGTTATTGATCAAACAAAAATCTTATCCATTTTTTATTTGAGGCGAATTCAGAATTGTTCGAATTGTATAATCGTCAATTACTGATATAGGTAAACGCCCCAACGAAATTTGATTATAATTCAATTCGTGACGATCATAAGTAGAAAGTTCATATTCTTCCGTCATTGATAAACAATTTGTTGGACAATATTCAATGCAATTGCCACAAAAGATACAAATTCCGAAATCAATACTATAATTAAGCAATCGTTTCTTTCTAATATCGGGTTCAAATTTCCAATCAACAACGGGTAGGTCTATAGGACATACACGAACACATACTTCACAAGCAATACATTTATCAAATTCAAAGTGGATTCGGCCCCGGAACCGCTCTGATGTGATTAATTTTTCATAAGGGTATTGAATAGTTACAGGTAAATGATTCGCGTGAGATAAGGTAATCATGAAACCTTGGCCAATGTATCTTGCAGCGCGTACTGTTTGTTGACCATAATTCATGAACCCAGTTACCATAGGGAACATATTGTAAATATATATAGAAATTTTCTATTTATTTATTTCTTTCTCTTGTTTGAGACAAATCGTAAATCGAAAATATCACTATTTTTTTATAGCGAAAGAAGTTGGGAAGAAGTTGTTAATAATAGATTACCTAGAGAAATAGGTAAAAGAAATTTCCATCCAAGATTTAAGAGTTGGTCCATTCTGAACCTTGGTAGAGTCCATCTTGTTGTGATAGACAGGAATAAGAATAAATAAGTTTTAGCTAATGTAATAAAGATCCCAATGATTGCTCCAACTATTTTTCTTGCGTGATTTACTTCCAAAAATTTAGGAACGAATATGTACGGAATAGAAAAATTCCAACCCCCCAAGTAAAGAACTGTTACAAATAATGAAGAAACTAATAAATTTAAATACGAAGCAACATAAAATAAACCAAATTTTATACCCGAATATTCGGTTTGATAACCTGCTACTAATTCTTCTTCTGCTTCTGGTAAATCAAAGGGTAATCTCTCACATTCTGCTAGCGAAGAAATTAGAAAAACGAAAAAGCCTATAGGTTGACGCCACAAATTCCACCCCCAAAAACCGTATTTTGATTGTGCTTCAACTATATCAACTGTACTTGAACTGTTAGATAATCATAGTCGGCGATAACATCACTGCTACCATCTCTATTACAGAACCGTACATGAGAATTTCATCTCATACGGCTCCTCAGGGGTCACAGATAAATCTAAAGACCTGTTCGATCTTTTTTGAATCTTAATATGTTTATACAATAGATAAATTTAAAATATATTTTAATTCTCGAATTAGACCAATGGAATTCTGTCTGCTATAGAATATAATTCTAATAAACCAAATCGCGCTTCGGAATTGATCTCATCTTTTTTTTTTTTAACAATTTAATTGTTTTTTGTTGAGTAATAACTTAATCCTTGAATAAAATATTTTTTTTGTTCCTATTCGACTTTCTCATAAAAAGGGAGATGTAAAAAAAAAGTGTAAAGGATTACTTCGTTCTTGATAGTTATGTACTTAATCGGGGATAGGAGCATACTCTGGATCGAAATCATGGGGAGTACTACTTAGTTGTTTCTACGAACTTAAAGCCCCAATTCAATTTTCTTGATGTTGAAATATCCGGTTGGATAATTTTCATAATTTACATTACCAATCCTTTTTGTATCTTGGTGTTCCTAATCATCCACTCTTTTTTTCTCAATCCTCTATTATTCCCATAGTTGTATTACTATGGGAATAGATCGTAAAAACTTTATAGAGTTGGATCTTTTAAACCCGCTTCAAGCCATGATGACTAATCAACAAGCTTGGGGTAAACAGTATAGACTATTGTTTTCCTTTTCATTTAACTCTTGTACGTAGGCAATGAGACTTCATTTTTTTACTGCAAAGTTTTAAGCTGTTTTCTTTCACTCATATAACTATTTGGTTTAGTTCATCAACTTAACTGATGAATAAAAAAATGAAAATGGATTAAATTCATTTAACTTTTTGCTAGAAAAGAAAAATTAAATAAGAGAAAGTTTCTATTTTAACGAATCACACGTAGAGATATTGATAACACACACAGAGTTAATGGTATTTCATAACTAATTGATTGAGCAGTAGCCCGTAGACCACCTAAAAAGGAATATTTATTGTTTGATCCATATCCTGACATAAGAAGTCCAATGGGAGCAATGCTTGAAATAGCAATCCATAAAAAAACACCTAGACTGAGGTCGGCTAGAACAAGATGATAGCCAAAAGGAATTACTGAATAACTTAACAAAATGGATATTACGGCTAGGGAGGGGCCGATACTGAATAAACGAATATTTCCTCTAGATGGAAGAAGATTTTCTTTGAAAAGCAATTTTATCCCATCCGCTAGAGCTTGAAGAATCCCCAACGGGCCCGCATATTCCGGGCCAATACGTTGTTGTATTCCGGCGGATATTTCTCTTTCTAACCAAACAATTACGAGTACACCTATTGTAATTCCTAATACAGTAATAAAAATAGGGGCAAACATCCATATGATGCCATAGATTTCTTTTAAGAATTCCAACCTAGAAAAAGAATTGATAGCTTGTACGTCTGTTGTATTAATTATCATTTCAACGATCAACTTCTCCCATAATGATATCTATGCTACCTAGTATCGTCATAATATCAGCCAATTTCATTCTTTTAACTAATTGAGGAAGAATTTGCAAATTGACAAAACCCGGCGGTCGAATTTTCCATCTCCAAGGAAAAACATTCTGATCGCCTATCATAAAAATCCCCAATTCCCCTTTTGGAGCTTCGACTCTTACATAAAGTTCTTGCTTCGACAATTCAAAAGTAGGAGAAGGCTTTTTACTAATGAATCGGTAGTCAAAATCATTCCATTCGGGATTTCTTACTCCAGCAAAGCGCCGGGTTTCTAAATTCTCATAGGGCCCTCCCGGAATTCCTTCCAGAGCCTGTTGAATAATTTTTATAGACTCTGTCATTTCACCAATTCGTACTAAATAACGAGCTAATGAATCCCCTTCTTCTTGCCATTGGACTTCCCAGTCAAATTCGTCATAACACTCATAATGATCAACCTTACGAAGATCCCACTGTATTCCGGAAGCCCGTAACATTGGTCCTGATAAACCCCAATTTATTGCTTCCTCTTTACTAACAATGCCTACCCCCTCAACTCGTTCTAAAAAAATAGGATTTCGTGTAATAAGCTTTTGATATTCAGCAACCTCCCTTAAAAAATAATTGCAAAAATCCAAACACTTATCTATCCAGCCATAAGGTAGATCAGCGGCTATTCCTCCAATACGAAAATAATTATGCATCATTCGCATACCGGTGGCAGCTTCGAATAGATCATATATTAATTCTCGTTCTCGAAAAATATAGAAGAAGGGGGTCTGTGCACCAATATCTGCCATAAAAGGTCCAAGCCATAACAAATGAGAAGCTATACGACTCAACTCCAACATAATTACTCTGATATAACTAGCTCTTTTAGGTACTTGAATATTTCCCAACTGTTCTGGTGCATTTACAGTTATTGCTTCTGTAAACATAGTAGCTAAATAATCCCAACGTGTTACATAAGGCAAATATTGTATAATTGTTCGGTTTTCCGCAATTTTTTCCATCCCTCTGTGTAAATAACCCAATATTGGTTCACAGTCGATAACATCTTCACCATCTAGAGTAAGGATGAGTCGAAGAACACCATGCATTGATGGGTGCTGAGGGCCCATATTGACTATCATGAGGTCTTTTCTTGTGGCCGGTGTAGTCATAGGTTTTTTTTTTTCGATTCATTCTTCCATGAATTTCTGAAAAGGAAAAGAGGGACATCCAAAAAAATTTTAAATTAACGAGTTTTTGTCTCTCGAATATTCAGCTGACTAATTAATTCTTTATAACGGACTCTATTTTTTTTTAATAAATAAGCTAATAGGCGCTGGCGTTTTCCCAGAATTTTCCGCAGACCCCGCTGAGATAAAAAGTCTTTTTTGTGCAATTGCAAATGGGAAGTAAGCCGTCGTATCTTATTAGTAAAACTGAATACTTGAAATTCAACAGACCCCGGGTTTTCTTCTTTTTCTTTTTGCGAAATAACGGAAATGAATGAATTTTTTAGCATAAAATAATCCCCTTTTTACAAATATTTATTTTACCTATCAGTAATAATAATGTGAGTTAGTTTCATTTGGTATATACAATAAACTCATTTTTTTTTTTCATATACCAGATATGGTACAGGATATATAGGATATAAAGTCTCATTAAGCGTGTGGGTACATATATATCCTTAACAGATTGAAACGACTGCCATTATTTGTAGCAAACCAATATCGATTCATACAAGCTAAATCTTCTAATCGATAATTGGGCCAAAGAAAGAATTTTAATTTAATTAATTGATGTTTACCAAGATCATTATTTTCATTCAAAAATTGACCACAACTTTTAAAATTATTTCCATTCCAAAATAGTATATTTTTATCCATATTTTGTTTATTTTTTGAATGGAAACAAATTAGAATTCTCAACTCTCTACGACGTTGAGATGATAAAATATTTTCGGGGAAAAGCAAATAAGAATCATTCTTTCCGGTTGGATGCCTTCGATCAAAATCTTCCTTATCAGCATATGTTTGCTCTTGGTATCTTTGATTAGTCCGACACTTACTTTTATGAAGTAATGAAATATTTATGGTTTGGTGTATGTTAAACTGTCTTGATTTTTTTACAGACAGACGCAGAGGTTCGATAATCAATCTCCCCCTTTTCATCAATTCTGTAAGAGTTAAATTCTTCTTAATCAGCATTATATCAAGATTTATTTCTCTCCTTTGAATAGAGGATAGGGTTATTTTTTTTGGATTTCTCAGTCTAAGCAGGAGGCAATATACTTTGATATTATTAATCATTCTTTGATTCAAAGCACCATCCCATCTCAATTGAAAAAGTAAATATCTTTTCAGGAAGAAATCTAGTTCTGCTTCCGTATTGTTCTTGTATGGTTTTTTCTTTTGTCGCTTTTTCATGTCTGATTCCGAATAAGTTTCGGTAATCCCGGTTTCTTGGTTTTGCATATTTGATACAAGATCTTTTTGGTTTTCAAATTCTTTTTTATTTTTGAATTCAAGATACTTTTTTTCGGTATATGGTATAATTTTTTTGTTTTTTTTATTTTGAGATTCATTAAGATTTTCATTTATATTCAAACTTAAAAAAAGGAATTTGCTTGGTATAAACCAGGGTTTCGTTTTATATGCATTATAAAGTAGGAAAAATTCTGGAAAGAACCAAAATTCCATATTTGATATAGGATGACTTAATATTTCGTCATTCATTCCCATCCAATCCCATTTTTTTTTGGGGGGGGGTGAATTGCTTTCTTCATCTTGATGAACCATAAAATAAAAAAGATCTTTTTTATCAATTTTATCAATTATTTGATAATTAGTAGCCTCGGTTTTAGTCTTTTTATTCCTGTTGGTATTGACTTTCACCCAAGCTTCAATATCTATTTTTTTTCTAAGACAAAAATTGATGATTTTCCAATCAAAAAATTTTCGATCCTCATTTTTTTCCATATGTATAATAGCACTTTTTCCTAGAAAATTATTGATAGGGATATAGCCAAATGGATCCAATGGATCCAATATTTTTCTCTTCTGTGTATTGTAATTATAAGAATTCTTTAGAGTATTATTTACTTGGTTTACTTGGAATGGTGATCTATAAATAGACGGGTCCTCCCTCTTTTCATAATTAATATATCTATAAGATAAAAGATTATATCTAGAGTATTTTTGAAAATTTTCTTTCTGATTTGTTAATAAATCTACTTCATAATTATTTTGTTCTTTTTCATATGAATTCTCTTTGGTTAAATTTTTATCTTGAATTGTACGACATTGATTGGTACTATTTTTCCACCCTTCTAATTTAGACCGTGGAATTTGAGATAAATGGTATTGATAATGATTTCTTAACCAGCCTTTCCATTGATTATTTTTTAAGTTCGAGAGTTTCTTATCTTTGAATTCAGAATTAAATATTCCTTGTCTTTCAAAATAATTTTTTAGTGAAGTTTTAAGAAAAAAAGATGTTCCATCATATTCAAAAATAGATTTTAACTTGTTTAAGTTAAGAACTTGGGGTTGTGATAATTTGTAAAATATATATGCTTGTGAGAGGGAGAATAATTTATGTGAATTATTATTACTAAGATTATAAAAGTGTTCTTGTATAGTTGAAATAAAGTCAATTGTATTTTCATCAGTTTTTTTGCTTTTTTCGTGATTTTTTTTAGTATTGGAAATGGGTTTAGAAATAAAATTATTTATTGATTCAAGAAAACGTTTTATATACATTCTGGAACTATTAATGATATATAAAAGGATATCCATGTAGTTTTTTTCAATAAATAATTTTATAAAAAAAGAAAATTTACGAATTAATCGAGCACTGCGTCTTTTTAATATTTGCCAAATCTTTTTTGGTAATTCAACTTTTTTAGCATTATAATTACTTTTATTAGTATTAGAACTAACATTTATTCCTGGAGTCACTTTTTTTTTTTTAATTCTTTCCATTTTTTTTATAATTGTACTTGTTCTATCAGTTAGACCTTTCATTTGTTTTTCTGTCCGTGAAGAATTTGTACAATTTTGAGATCTAATTCGATTCATGGATTCATTAATTATTTGATTGTGCGTTATAGAATCCTTTTCATTTTTAGTTTCGTTTGATTTATCTACTTCTTTCAATCGACTAAATAAAATTTTCTTTATTTTTGAGATTTGTTTTATTATTGGTTTTAAAAATAAATGGCTTTTGCTAAACCATTTGTTTGTTTTTTTTGAGATAGTTAGAAACAATCTTGTTCGTGCTTTTAACACTTGTAGAATTCGAAAGTAGTTTTTTTTGAAATTTTCCCCCCCTTTTTTGAGTTTTTTAAAAATAGGTTCAAAAAAGGAAGACCCTTTTCGAGGAGAACCAAAAGGAAGTTCAGTTTCCATTCCCCAAACTGTTAAAAAACAAAAAAAATCCTTTTGACCCTTTCGACCCATATAAGAAGACTTTGGCTTAGATCTGCGCCAAGGTTTTAGACAGAAAGGAAATAGGATTTTTATCTGAATGCCATCTATTAACCAATTTTTTGGAAATTCTGTTTCTGATAATTGAACACCGTTATAGGTGCATTTGATATGTATTTCTCTATTCCATTCCTTTAAATCCTCAGACCATTCGGGACCTTGCAATAGTACCATACGAACAATATTTTTAGTTATTATTAAGAAAGGTAATATAATATATTTTCTAAGAGTCGATTGAGTTATTAACATTAAACCTCTTATTATTTGCGCAAATGGAATGGTATCCCAAGCTTCTGCTATTTCTATTCGTGCTTTCTCCTTTCTTTTGTTCTCTTCTTTTTTGTCTTTTTCTTTATAATCTAAAATTTTTAATTCTCTCCCCTCACTCATCCAGTTTTGAAAAATGAGTTTCATTAGACCGGAGCGCTCAAACGAAAGAAGGTCAAATTTTTCTATTCTATTCAAAAAAAGAGGAGAGTGCGCATTTGTTTGAAAGATTTCCCAAATAACTGTTTTACGTCTTTGTGCTCGCATAGAGCCTTTGATTATGTCCCGACGAAAATCCGATTGTTGCGAATAGTCTATCAAAGCGA